GCGGGGTTTTTTAAATCCACCAGTGAGATACACACGAAATACGTGCAGAATCATCATTAGGACCATCATACTTGCCGACCATCGATGAACCGATCTGATTAACCAGCCAAAGTTAGCTTCAGTCATTATGTATTGAACAGAGGCAAAAGCCTCGGTAATGGTCGGACGATAGTAAAAAGTCATAGCAAACCCCGTAGCTACTTGTACTAAAAAACAAGTAAGCGTAATTCCTCCTAGACAATAAAATAGGTTGACATGAGGCGGAACATATTTACTAGTTATATCATCCGCAATTGCCTGAATTTCGAGACGCTCTTCGAACCAATCATATACTTTATTGAGATAGGTAAACCAAGGGGGCTCCCCCTCTAAGAACTGTATATGAGAATTTCATCTCGTACAGCTCAAGCGAAAACACCTACAAATAGTTTGTAGCGGATAGAAATTTTTTCAATTTCTTAATTTGAGTCCTAGATTCTATCTTCTCGTAAGATACGAAGGACCAAAAACCCCGAAGCGCTTCTTTGTTCTGATGCTAATGCCAAAATATCAAGCCGGCTCATTCGTATTTATGTTGATCGTTACAGGCCTCTTGAATCTTCTCTTTCCCTATTTTTTTTTCTTTTTATTTGTAGTGTGGATTGTCTTTTTTTTTTATAGGAATTCTCTTGTTGAGACCCTACAAAATCAATTGAAACCTCAGATTCATACTAGAACCACGATGAGTGAATAAAGCCCCAAGCTAAGCTCAAAGGTTCCTTAGAGTAAGAACCATTTGATCATCACTTAGAATCGATGTAAGGACTCAAAATCCAAAGAAAAATTTGTCCTTTGGTTAAAAAAATCATAAGCATTTGAAGGAAGAAAAATCCTTTGATCTCTGATTCTAACTATATTGGATTTTTTTTCGTTTTTTTAGTGCGGTCGCGAGGTCTGAATAGTTAGGTATGAATCATAGTGCTAATGTTTCTTGATCTATTCTATGGATTCCGTGCTCCAGATATTCTAATGAATATCAGACGAGGTGGAACCATCTCTCTCGAGATGACAGACCATTCTCTATACTATCAATAGGATCAATTTTCACAAGTCACACACTCATATTCCGGAAATACAGAAACAAAGGAATTCCACGGTCGAACTACCCTACCACAATATATATATATATATTTTATATAATATATACCACAATATATATATATATATATGAATATAGAAATTCATAATAAAATAGAAACATGGAATATAGAATATTCTGAAAAACAAAGAAGTTTTTCATAACCTCTTAATAAACTTTCCTTTCCTATGCTTTCGCGTAAAAGTGAAGAGAGAAGCCAATCACTCAAATCACGAATGATTAACCAATTTCTTAGGTCACTAAGAAACCTTCTAAAAGCGGCTCTCCTTACTGCGGTTATAGGAACCCTCACTTTTATATAGTATTAGTATACCTACCAGGTTTTTCCCGACTGACGGGGCTACGGTTCAAACTCTAGATCTAGAGGATTCTTCTATTCTATGGAGGAAGAATACGAGACTAACCATTATTCTTCTATGGAGGAAGAACCTTCTGTGCAATAAGGGCCCAAGGAGTCACTCAATTCCCTTCGCCAGGAGGTGCGGAGGCTTTGTTTGGATCTCGATACGAGTCAGTCAGGAGACAACGTTATCTCGCCTCGAAGCTAGCCGACAGGCACGGCGGGAAAGGAAGCAAAGAGAGCTTCACGCGGTGAACCGACTCCTAGGATTCTCTATTCTCTGTAGCAAAAGTGTCCTTCTATCTCTATATATTTCTAAAATGTATACAGAATAGATGAGGGTTGTTTCCTTGATTCTAGTGTAGGATTACAGATTGGAGACTTGAGGCCCCTAAAAAAAAAGGGGGGGCCTGAGTGTAAGTGAGTTATTTTGGGTTGAAAACAAAGTTCAGACTTCTTGGTTCTTATGGTATGGATCTAATTCATTAAGATTCCGTCCAGTAAAACAGAAGAATTATAAATCTCCAAGAGAATAGATAGAAAAACTGCAAATAAAGCCATTGCGACACCCATCAAAGGAGTGGTTCCCCATCCTGGAGCCACTTTCCCATATTCCGAATTCAACGGTTTCAATAAAGCCCCTACTGTTGTTCGTCTTGGACCAGATCTAGAACTACCCTCAACGGTTTGTGTCGCCATAAATACTTTTTTTGTTGAGATCTGTTGACTTTGTATACCCTTCCGTTGTAAATAAACGATCTTATCATAGACCCATTGTAGTCTTGAAATTCTCTAATAATGGAAACAGCAACCCTAGTCACCATCTTTCTTTCTGGCTCACTTGTAAGTTTTACCGGGTACGCCTTATATACCGCCTTTGGGCAACCCTCTCAACAACTAAGAGACCCATTCGAGGAACACGGAGACTAGTTGAATTAATGAGACTCCCCTATGGGGGAGTCTCATTAATTCAATTGGGAATAAGGCACAATCATTTCACCTTTTTATTTTTAATTGGAACCCTCGGGGGTTCTCGAAAAAAGATAGCGAAAAAAATAATCCCTAGAGTAGAGACTAAAAGGAATGTATAAACCAATGCTTCCATAGATTCGATCGTGGTTTACAATTATAGCTTTCACATCTGTTCATTTGCTAGGATCATCTCCCAGATAAAGAAAAGGCAAGAGTCAAAAGTCGGTGATCCAAAAATCACGGTTTCTCTGCTACTCTGTGTTAACTCAAAAAAATCAAATAAAGGAGAAAAAAACCAAAGCAATATTGTATCAAACTACCTGTCTCCTTGTAGTTGGATCTCCAAGTTTTTGGAATGCTCCAAATTCCACTTGAGCATCCAAATCTGGGTCAATGCCGGCAAAAACATCTCTGAACAAAGTTCTCGCACCGTGCCAAATGTGCCCGAAAAAGAAAAGCAAAGCAAATGAAGCATGGCCAAAAGTAAACCAACCCCTGGGGCTGCTACGAAAAACACCATCTGATTTCAAAGTAGCACGATCTAATTCAAAAATTTCACCCAATTGAGCGCGTCTAGCGTATTTTTTCACAGTAGCAGGATCGCTATAACTGACTCCATTGAGTTCACCACCAAAGAACTCAACAGTTACACCGACTTGTTCGACACTATACTTCGACTCTGCTCTTCGAAAAGGAACGTCGGCTCTCACAATTCCGTCTCCGTCTACCAAAACGACTGGAAATGTTTCAAAAAAAGTAGGCATACGGCGTACAAAAAGCTCGCGGCCTTCTTTCTCTCTAAAGATAGGATGTCCTAACCATCCAACCGCGATTCCATCCCCATTGTCCATTGAGCCCGCTCTGAATAATCCCCCTTTAGCTGGATTATTTCCGATGTAATCATAAAAAGCTAATTTTTCTGGAATTTTAGACCAAGCTTCTGAGAAATTCTGATTTTCGGCTAGGCTAGCGCCAACTCTTCGATATATTTCTTGCTGGAAGTATCCTTGATCCCATTGATACCGGGTGGGACCAAATAATTCGATCGGGGTCGTTGCGGAACCATACCACATAGTTCCAGCAACAACAAAAGCTGCAAAAAAGACAGCAGCGATACTACTGGAAAGTACAGTTTCAATATTACCCATACGTAATCCTTTGTATAAACGTTGGGGCGGACGGACACTAAGATGGAATAGGCCCGCCAATATACCCAATGTCCCTGCTGCAATATGATGAGAGGCTATTCCTCCTGGAACAAAAGGATCAAACCCTTCGACACCCCACGCAGGATTTACAGATTGTACTTTTCCCGTGAGTCCATACGGATCGGACACCCATATTCCAGGACCATACAAACCAGTTACATGAAATGCGCCAAATCCAAAGCAAGCTAGCCCTGCGAGAAATAAATGAATTCCAAAGATCTTGGGCAAATCCAAAGAAGGTTTTCCTGTACGCTCATCACAGAATATTTCTAGATCCCAATACACCCAATGCCAGATAGCGGCCAAGAAGCACAAGCCAGAAAATACAATATGTGCCCCGGCCACACCTTCGTAACTCCAAATACCCGGATTCGTTATAGTGCCTCCTGCGATACTCCAACCCCCCCAGGAATTGGTTATTCCTAAACGAGTCATGAATGGGATAACGAACATACCCTGTCTCCACATTGGATCAAGAACGGGATCAGAGGGATCAAAAACTGCTAATTCGTATAAGGCCATCGACCCGGCCCAACCCGAAACTAGAGCAGTATGCATTATATGGACAGAAAGCAACCGACCGGGATCATTCAATACGACAGTATGAACACGATACCAAGGCAAACCCATGGAAAGACCTCTTTCTCAAAGAAAAATAGACACTATGTAACTTTCTCGCATTGGGAGCTAGGGACTTCCCCCTTTCAATGGATTATCTCGGAGCAGGGGTAAATATTGAGTCCATTCCCTTGGGAATAACGGACCAATTCTGTTTGTAGGAATAAATAGAAACAGATCTATTCTATACCCGATAAGTATCAATCCGCAATGCAGCATTGGTCTGGTTCTATTTTCTATGGGCTACTGCTCGGTCTTATTCTATGAACGTTTCAATCTAGGGAAAAAAGGAAAATTCGAGCCAATAGTCTGACAACAAGAAAAGCCGTTTTGACTACGTTTTCGGATAAAAGTTAAGAGACGAGCTTTCGAGCTTCGTCTAATGCCAGTCGGTGTTCCAAAAGTCCCTTTTATTGATCCTCTACTTACACCTGAACAAAGAGCAAAAAAAGAAAAAGAAGAAAAAGAAAAAGAAGAAAAAGAAAAAAAAGAAAAAGAAGAAAAAGAAAAAAAAAAAAAAGAAGAAGATGAAGAGGTACCATCATGGTTGGACCTCTAGTGCGACTTGGCAGCCATAATGGGTTTTATGGGATTTCCCCATGCTCTTCCCCTATCAAGATATTCTCTCTTTCTCCCAAAAAGGGTTGAGTGACTGATCAAGAATTGAAAGTTTGAACTCAAAGCCAATAATTTCAATTGGGAGATTCCTATTTCGATTGTCAATTCTATTTTCAAATGGAATAGTTTATGGTTGGTTTGGTTAGACCACTAAAATGAAGGATCCAGGCTCCGCTCATAAAATACCCAATTGGTCAAATAGGAATATGTAAATAGGAATATGTAAAATTCCCCTTTGTATCATAACATAAAAGATTTCTATTGATTAGACCGTAAAAGAGATTCTAAACCTCCAAATAGATATATCCTAGATATCTATCTCAATTGAGGTTTGGTAGGTCAATCTTTAGCCGGAGTAGATCCTAAACCTAAAAGAACAGAAGAAGCCCATTCAGTAACAAGAAAATGACACCATAATTGAAAATCCAATTTGGAGTTCGATGAAATAAAACAAAACCTCAATGCAAAGTCAATTCGACATGTTTCAAGTTTCATGACTTCTTTTTTGAGGGGAAGTGCGCCAAAACTTATCTTTCTTGAAAAATGGAAGAAAAAAAGTACGCTCGTTAGGAGTTAGAAAAATCCTGCTATGAAACAATGAAAAGGGCTGGAATTTCCACATTGCAATTTGTTAAATCGTATGCACCAAAAACATGCGTGTAAGATTTCCTTAAGGGATCCAATTTTGTCCTAATCAATCGACTTCATCGACAAAGATGCCTTTTATTATACCAAAAGCTTGATCAAGAGCTTACAAATACACTGATCGGTTTCCTGATAATGCTCAATAAAAAAGATCCGACCCGTGATATTTGGATATATATAAACTGTAGAGGCGGATTGGCACAAGGCGCACTGTCTATCTGGGATCAGATACAATTTGTGTCACCCGTTGTCCATACAGTAAACTCGTGTAGGGCCTTTTCAGTGGCATCCCTCATCCTGGCCGGAGGAACACTTGGCGAACGTCTAGCATCACCTCACTCTAACAGTTCAGGTCGTGCCAATGCATTTTGATTTCTTATTTGAGAGAAAAAAGAAGATTATGCCTTCGCTATATGGAATATGAATCAAATACTAAGTAATAATAGCATGGCACTTCGAGTTTGCAAGGCGCAATTATTGTTTTTTCATACGATGAGATTCTGTATCGAGAGAGTGGTATGAAACAAAAAGCATTTCCGATTGGATCTTATCTATCTGGGATCCATTTCCGCGTCACAAACTTTTTGTTTTTCATACCCTAAGTCCCTTTCCACTATTTAGTGTATGAAAGATTTAAAAAATGAAAAAAAAATACGATCATTTTTCTTTAGTTGATTAAATAAAAAATAAACTTTGGGATTGTCGAATCGCAAACGAGAAAAATAGATAAAGCACCGGAGCCATCATAGTACTATCCTAGTATTCATTAGTAATATTTTGAAATTCTCTCGAAGGAAAGGGTGGTAACTAGATCATTGAACAATCCGTGGGTCTTAGAAATCCTATTTTTATCTTTCTTTATTCAATGGAAGTAAAATGAAAAAAAAAACCGAATTCCATAGTATAGCCGTATGCAATGCGCAAACGATGCCTGTACGGTTGTTCAACTCTCTCTTGTTGTTTTGTTCTTAGAATCTATCCGTTACCTCTTTACTTCGCCAAATCGTGCGAAATAGAGGAATCCTTCATTTATATCATTACGGTAATGATACGCCAAGCTCATAGTACTTATATTGGGCCCGGACTAGGGGAATTGTACCGAGAGGGAGAGGAATTCAAAGCTGTATACTTGAATGTCATAGAGTCTTATGCCAAAAGTACACAACAAACCAGCGATCGTATAGCAAAAGACATGAAGGTGCAGAATTACATGTCACCATTCGAAGCCAAACATCATGGAATTATTGATGAAATAGGACAGGCTTTGTACGACAACCCCGTCTTCAATCACACCCCCCCTACGCATGACTTCCTATGGTTGCCGTACCTAGGAAAGAAAAAGAATTATCGAAGCGGTTTCCACTTCTACAAGGAGGCAAATGATGAAAATGATGACAGCTAGCCACTAATTGGTCCAAGGGTTACGCGATCGTAGGTTAAAAAAAACTCCAAGAGGTACTCGATCTTCAAAAGGTTCTCGAGAAACTGGGAAAATTTTGGTTTTTGGTTTCCTGACATTAATTGAGATTTACCTTAATTTAGCTTAGGTCTAGGAAAGGTTCAAAAGAAAGGCTGGATGCTGGATGGAAGCAACCGTATGCAATGGACAAACGATGCCTATGTACGGTTGCTTCTTTGAAGGCAACTAGGTGACGGGAATGAGCCGAGCAAAGGATCCTGGTATGGTTGCTCAACTCTTTTGGTCCTCGAACCCACCCGGTCCCGTACATACTGTTTTCACTTCCCCTACATACGCGAAAGGGATCCTGCCGGATGGAGATAAACTGTACCGTTGATGGTTGATGAGATCCATTCCAACTTTAGCCTTTAGCAAAGAGGGTTATAGTTGGGACCTGCCTATCAGGCATGGTTGATGAGACCCATTCCATATCAAAGAGCAGAGGAATACCCCTGTCGGTTATAGTTGGGACCTGCCTAGAGGCTTTGAACCCCCAAAAGCCCCAACTGATAGGATAAAATTTGCTAAAATTATCAAAAATAAGATTATCAAAATAGAACTATCTTGTAAGGACCGATCTTGGGAACAAGTCTGGCTGGGCGAAGAGTTACACGACACTAGAATTGAGATTTACCTTAATTTAGCTTAGGTCTAGGGAAAGGTTCAAAAGAAAGGCTGGATGCTGGATGGAAGCAACCGTATGCAACGGGCAAACGATGCCTGTACATGTACGGTTGCTTCTTCCCCGTTCCTTTACCGATTTTACTTCGCGAAATCGTACGAAATAAAGGAAAACCGACAGATGTTAAAGGTATATCATTATTTTAGAATCATCCGGTTAGGATCGATCTAAACCAGCCCATTCTGTATATAATTCAGCATGCCAACTATTAAACAACTTATTAGAAACACAAGACAGCCAATCAGAAATGTCAAAAAAGCCCGCGCTCTTCGGGGATGTCCTCAGCGTCGAGGAACATGTACTAGGGTGTATGTGCGACTCGTTCAGATCATGAACTGAACCAAAAGAAAGGAAACAATTTTTACAGTATCAAAGATCAGTACCAATGAATAAAACCAATGAATAAGATAGAGTGGAAGAACTCCATTCACTGTCTAAAAAAAAAAAAAGACCTTTATTGTGTATAAAATTTATGGTTTCCATTGGTATAAATCCGATCACCTCAATTGGAGATGAGAAGCAATTCCCCATTGGTAGCAAATGGTTCTCCATTAAGCGGGGGAAATCTTATTTAAGAAGCACAAAAACGCTGCTCCTACTCTTGCAAGAACGGACTCACAGGGTCAGCTACCTAACCAACCTTCATAATTAAATGCCGTTACTGTATAGGTAGATCTTATTGTGAAAAGACCTATTACTGGGTAATTCATGGGTAGAGCCAAAGAGTGTGAACTATACAAGTTCCTAAATAAGGATAAGGGCTCCGGTGTATAGAAAGGACCTCACCGTTTAAAAAGTCACCATGGAAACGATGGAACCCACTATTTTTTATTCATTTATATTTCTTACTAAAATTGACTTTGACTCGTTTTTTGATCAATCTAATTTTTAATTTCGAGGTGAAATGCCTGGAAAAAATCGTGGTTGGGAAGGTCATCGTAGCAAAAGCCATTGGAATTTTTTTTTTATACATCGGAAGAATCCGTTTTGTTATTAATAGACCGGGAGGGGAGAAAAGAATGACTGAAAGAAAAGAAAGCAATTAGTTATTCATCAAAGTTTCAGTGGATTCAATGACCAGAATTAAACGAGGATATATAGCTCGGAGACGTCGAACAAAAATGCGTCTATTTTCATCAACTTTTCGAGGGGCACATTCAAGACTTACTCGAACTATGACTCAACAGAAAACGAGAGCTTTGGGTTCTGCTTATCGGGATAGAAGCAGGAAAAAGAGAGATTTTCGCCGTTTGTGGATCACTCGTATAAATGCAGTAATTCGTGAGATTAAGGTATTCCATAGTTATAGTGTATTTATACACAATCTCCGTAAGAAGCACTTGCTTCTTAATCGAAAAATACTAGCGCAAATCGCTATATCAAATCCAAATTGTCTTTCCATGATTTCCAATTTCTAATGAGATCATGAATTTCGCAGGGTTAATTTAGTAGGGAAGGGTTTAAACTAAGTTCCCCGGAGAATCAACTCCGGGAAGGTAGCGTATAAATGAATAGGATAAGGTAATCAAAATAAACGAGCACTATTGACTCAAAAAAAAATGAAATATTTCTTCTTTTTCTTCCCCGATTCGGAGTCTTTTTGGTTTCTTCCAACGTCAGACTCCTTGGGTTCTCTCATTTTTCGAACAAAACATCCACCTTATCCTAGTTGGGTTAAAGATTGGAATTTTGATTCTTTGTATTTTTTTGAGGACCTTTTTGATTTTGATTCTTTGTATTTTTTTGAGGACCTTTTTGATTTTTAACCCTAGGGGTTGACTTGGGTCTTAGTCTTCCAAATAGTTTCTCTTTTTTCTTAAGAGCGTTTTTCTTAGGACGAAGAAAAGGTAACAAAGATAAAATACGAGCTTGTTTTATAGCACGCGTAATCCATGCGTGGTGTTTCAAGCTCAATCGACTCACTCGTCTAGGTAATATTTTTCCCTCGTCACTAATAAATGGAATAATTAAACTCATGTTTCTATAGTCAACTCGATCCCTCGGTCCAATTTTGGGCAAACGCCTACGAAAAGATTGCTTGGATTTCGATTTTGGAACGGATTTCTTTTTATTGACTTTGGGTTTCAGATTCTTGGCTTTGGGTTTTTTCAGAAAGGGTTGCTTAAATTTTTGAACGGGTTTCTCGGATTTCGGCAAGACTGGCTTAGGGTGCAGATCTAGCACACCTTGATCCTCAGATTTATCCATGGTATTTACTCCTTATCTCTAAAATCCTATTTCTGAATTCGCATTTGGGATACGACGGAAATAGGATTAAATTTGTTTATCTATATTCTATGTAATTTGTTCTTGTTACTGGGAAAGGTGTCTGTTCAATCTATTTCTTTATTTCCCCATGAATTGTATGCTTGGAACAATAGGGGCAGAATTTTCTCAATTCCAATCGACTAGGTGTCTTGTGTCGATTCTTTTGAGTAATATATCTAGAAATGCCCGGCGAGTCCTTAGTAACATTGTTTCGCACACAACTAGTACATTCCAAAATAACTCTGACTCTGACATCTTTACCCTTGGCCATGAACCTCCTTTGCATTTTGGATTCACTCAACTCTTCTATTTTCAATCCGAAACGAAGAAAAAAAAGGAAAAAAATAGAAGTGGCTAACCCGAAATCCGATTAGGAACGATTTCGTTGCAATCAATAGCGTAATAGTCAAAAGTAATACAACGATTTTGAACTCCCAATTATTTCGAATACCAATAGAATATTTCATTGAAGTATCTTGTATGATTTTGTTACCCTAGACCCATTATTTCAATTTCCATACTCCCTCTACGAATTCGAGCCTAATCGCAAGTTTCGCTGAGGTTGAATCCACTTTGATTCTTTTTCTGTCCTCCTTTCTTTATCCTCAAAAATAGAAAAATAAGAAAACAAAGAAAGAGAGAGAGGAAGAAGAGGTATTAGTCCCAGATAATTTATTGTCTCGCTAATCTTCTTCATCCCTTCCCATGTTAATAACTAGAATGAAAAAAGGGGAATGTCAACGCATCTGGGAAGAAACGATTGATCTCTATCAATAGACCTGCTAAAGACCCGAACCATAGAGTACTTAGCACAGGGGCTGCGGAGAGATATGTTTTTAGATCGCGCATTGAAAATTCTCCTTCTTTATTGGAATACATATATGATCAGATGCATAGGTCGTTAAGGATCGCTTGTATTTTATATTTTAGTTGGACGCAGAATCCCTAACAAAAACAGAAATATACCACGACCTAGTCAATGTCAATAACACTCAGATTTTCCTTTCCTTTCCTTAAAACGAAAAAAGGGCTGAGTATTGTATTACTGATAAGTATTCATTTATTTATACATGAGGTTTCCTATCTATCTATCTATAGAATCGAATTCTTTTAGGATTAATTAGTATTAATATGCATATAATTCTTTCGATTTATCAAATTTGGTAGGTTCTACGTGTTCTATGAGACCAAAAAGAAGAAATGGCAAGATAGATTGTATCTCAATGAGAAAATAATGATGTGGAAAACAAGCCAGAGATTTTATACAATGACACTGTATACCAATTGAAAGGGATGTAGCGCAGCTTGGTAGCGCGTTTGTTTTGGGTACAAAATGTCACGGGTTCAAATCCTGTCATCCCTACCTATTGTTTCTCCTATGGGCAGTAACAAAAGGTCAATTGAGATCAATTGAATTTGGACATACGGAATCTTTCCGTTTATGATATTATATGTATATATATTCGAATATATATATACACGGTCTGGGGGGTACAAAACAATCCTTTTCTTTGCGGTCTTATCCCTGGTTGGTGATAAGAAAGCGCTCTTAGTTCAGTTGGGTAGAACGTGGGTCTCCAAAACCCGATGTCGTGGGTTCAAATCCTACAGAGCGCGATTCAGTTCTTCTTATTCTTAGGTCGAATTCGAGTGAAATAACTTCACTAACTTGACCAGCAACCTGAATTCGACCTCCTCCTTTTTTGGAGTCCGCAGGAGGTCAATCAAAAAAGGAAATGTTAATGTTACTTAATCAAAGGTCCAACTGATCACTGCGTCTATATTGTAAATACGCAGTGACGAATAATCCCGCCAAAGTAATCGGAATTAGACCTAACACGATTCCAAATAGTAAAACTTCAATCATTTCGATTTATTTTTATTTGAAAAAGGAAAAAGAGAGAGGGAATATCTATCCTTAAATATTCATCCGAATTGACCACGAATCTCATCAAGCAAGACTTGGCAATTACTGCGGAAAGGCACTCTAGAATCCGCGGAAACATTTCTTTTTCTAACAGAATTGTTCATTCAATTCATTTCAAATAAGGCGTATCTTGCTCAGACCAATAAAGAGGGCCGGGGTTATAGTTGACGCTACCAATAGAAAGCCGAAATAACTAGTTATAGTAGGCATGAAGGAGCTAAAGGAGATACGTTCTTTTTATACATATGGTTCTAAAACACTTCCCTAAGTTTCCGCTTTTGAAAGATGGAAGGATACGAAGAAATACCAATTGACAAAATCTGTTCCAATTTCAGTTTGATTCATCAGTCATTTTTTTGGGCCCTAACAAAGATAGGGCGGGATCAAAAAAAAGGCTGGATTGATCATCTTATCTTGTGACATCTATCGATTCCCCGATTGCAAATCAACCGATTCATTTTCATTCCGCAACTTCTTAGTAAAGGACTAGGAATAATAACTTTGTCGCGGAATTTCATTCACAAATGAAACTTACTTTGAATCGCTGTGGAATAAAATTCGCAAATCGTTTCAATTTTGATCATTTCTTTTTCAACTGTATCAAATCTAGTTTCTCTTTTGGAAT